GTATTTATTTATTGTATTGGGAAAGAATCAATGAAAAAAGATTAGGAATCGAAATGCTACTATACGCGTCCGGAGGAGTATTCGGAATAATATTCTTCTATAATCCATTCTTGCGTCTTGCGCGGGGTCTTACTAATAGGACTTCGCTGCACGGGACGGGTCTTCATCGAAAAGCTAACTCCACCCGGCATTTTCATACCCTTTGGGTGGTATATCGCCTTAAAAAGTCTAAGGGGGTAGTATGAGATCTGTAGTAAGTAAGAGAATTTGCCCTTTGATTTTGATTGAGTATGCTATTTTTCCGCCTTTACCGCGCATTATTGTATGAGCTTCTAGAGAATAGAGGACCGCGTATGCAGGAAGGAAATTACAGCTTAATAAAAAAGTCTAAAAAAGCTTCAACTTTATGGCACTATCAATCAACTAAAAAGCCCTATGTATGAATCCTTACAACCGGTGGGATAGGATAAGAGCGAGTTTCGGTATACTGGGGCTGGGGGATATCCTTATTTCAAAACCTGACGCGCATCTTGCGTTTGTAGGGGTCCGAGAGTGGTTGAAGAAGTATTGCATGTGGAAGTAGGTAGACGAAACTTATTTAGGATTCGAAATGGGCGCATTCGACTAAAAGTCGTACTGAGACCTTTTTTAAAGGGTATTCTGAAAGAGGTATTTCATTTTCACAATCGCTTTCTTTTGAATCCAATTTCAAGTTCGATTAGAAGGATAGAAAGGCCGTGAGGACGGGAAAAGAAAAATCAAATCTTTTGAATTTTGAATTAGTTCTCTTTTTTTGCAATTTTCTTATTATCCATTCCATTCATTTTTTTTTTATAGAATACTAAAGTATTCTATAAAAAATCTTTATTTTGCAAACTAAAAAATACAATAGTCAATATTCCTTATAATAGATATACTTAATTATATTATAAGAATCTTAAGATATTTTTCGAATAGATAGAAATAGTAAATTTGAATTGAGACACCTATTCTATGACGGATTTTAACTTACCTTCTATTTTCGTGCCTTTAGTAGGCTTAGTATTTCCGGCAATTGCAATGGCTTCTTTATTTCTTTATGTGCAGAAAAATAAGATTGTCTAGAACCGACGGGGGCGAATTTTCTCAATGTATTTCCACGCAGGATCATAATACAGATATTTTTTAGTGTAAGTAATATGGTAGGGTATGTGGTTCTTTCTACACACAAACGAAAAACGGCTATGGATGCGGATATAGGCTACGAGCATAAATGCATGCATATGCGGAGCCGGGTATAGCGAGTTTTATTTTAAGTGGATCAACGAATATTTTTTGAATAGAAAGTCAATGTATCTAACCAATTATTTCACAGGAGTACTCGTTGCTGAAGGCGATTTCAGAATCAAAAAAAGTAAAGTCAAAATCATTTAGCTTATTCTCTCAATTTCAATCGACCGCTGCTGGATTTAGTATATCTAATATGAATTGGCGATCAGAACACATATGGATAGAACTTCTAAAAGGTTCTCGAAAAAGAGGTAATTTTTTCTGGGCCTGTATTCTTTTTCTAGGTTCACTAGGATTCTTATCGGTTGGGGCTTCCAGTTATCTTGGTAAGAATATGATATCTGTACTTCCATCTCAACAAATTCTTTTTTTTCCACAGGGGGTCGTGATGTCTTTCTACGGAATCGCGGGCCTATTCATTAGCTCCTACTTGTGGTGCACTATTTTGTGGAATGTAGGCAGTGGTTATGACCGATTCGATAGAAAAGAGGGAATAGTGTGCATTTTTCGTTGGGGATTCCCTGGAATAAAACGTCGCGTCTTCCTTCGATTCCTTATGCGGGATATCCAATCAATTAGAATTCAGGTTAAAGAGGGTCTTTATCCTCGTCGTATCCTTTATATGGAAATCCGGGGCCAGGGGGTCATTCCCTTGACTCGTACTGATGAGAAGTTTTTTACTCCACGAGAAATAGAACAAAAAGCTGCCGAATTGGCCTATTTCTTGCGTGTACCAATTGAAGTATTTTGAGTACCGATTGCATTTTTTTGAAATGAATTGAATGAGGACGAATTGGAAGAAGATTTTCTCAACACGGGGAGGAGGTCCCTTCGAAATTGGATTCGTTATTGTAAGGGAATTTTCGAGTATTTATCTAAAGGAAGGAACAAACGAGGATAAGAGAAAATTGCTTCTAATTTGTTTTGTCCAAGTGATGGCATAATATTCTTCCATTTTCATCCGAAAGCGCTTTTTTTTATTCTATTTCTCTATTCCACTCCATCTAGATCTAAGAAAGAACCCAATGCAATGAAATTCCACTAGTATACAAAAAAGAGAAATATATACAAGGTCTCAAACCTTGTTATAGAATTTTTGCTTCAAAGAAAAAGAAATATCATATAGAGTCAGCGAATGAAATAGAGTCAGCGAATGGAGCGGATTCATTAACAACTCAATTTACAGATCAAAAATGAAAAAAAAGAAAGCATTGCCTTCTTTCCTATATCTTGTATTTATCGTACTTTTGCCCTGGGGGGTCTCTTTCTCTTTTAACAAATGTCTGGAACTTTGGATTAAGAATTGGTGGAATACCAGGCAATCCGAAACTCTCTTAACTGATATTCAAGAGAAAAAGGTTCTAGAAAGATTCATAGAATTAGAAGAACTTTTTCTCTTGGACGAAATGATAAAAGAGAAACCGAAGACACATGTACAAAAACCTCCTATAGGAATACACAAGGAAATAATACAATTGGCCAAAATAGATAATGAGGATCATCTCCATATCATTTTGCATTTCTCGACAAATATAATCTGTTTGGCTATTCTAAGTGGTTCTTTTTTTCTGGGTAAAGAGGAACTTGTCATTTTGAATTCTTGGGTTCAGGAATTCTTCTATAACTTAAATGACTCAATAAAAGCTTTTAGTATTCTTTTAGTTACTGATTTTTTTGTTGGATTTCACTCCACCCGCGGTTGGGAACTACTAATTCGTTGGGTCTACAATGATCTTGGATGGGCTCCTAACGAGCTAATTTTCACTATTTTTGTTTGTAGTTTTCCAGTGATTCTAGATACATGTTTGAAATTTTGGGTCTTTTTTTATTTAAACCGTCTATCTCCTTCGCTTGTAGTCATTTATCATTCAATTAGTGAAGCATAAACTCATTTGATCTCCTGATATTAATCAAATTAGCATCTTTCTTCTTTTAGAAAGAAAGCCCTTTTCCTTTTTAGCAAAATTCTTTCTATTTCTACCTGCTCAAGGTATTCATCATTCCAGTACAACTGTTGCAGTAGAATGACAACAGACTCGTGTATAGGGAACTAGATTAGCTTAGCTACCTATCTAATTTATTGTAGAAATTCTGGGATCTGCGATTGGACATGGAAAATAGAAATACTTTTTCTTGGGTAAAGGAACAGATGATTCGATCTATTTCTGTATCGATCATGATATATGTAATAACTCGGACATCTATTTCAAATGCATATCCCATTTTTGCGCAGCAGGGTTATGAAAACCCACGAGAAGCAACCGGACGAATTGTATGTGCCAATTGCCATTTAGCTAATAAGCCCGTGGATATTGAAGTTCCCCAAGCTGTGCTTCCCGATACTGTATTTGAAGCAGTTCTTCGAATTCCTTATGATATGCAACTGAAACAAGTTCTTGCTAATGGGAAAAAGGGAGGGTTAAATGTGGGTGCTGTTCTTATTTTGCCCGAGGGATTCGAATTAGCGCCGCCCGACCGTATTTCTCCTGAGTTGAAAGAAAAGATAGGAAATCTCTCTTTTCAGAGTTATCGTCCCGATAAAAAAAATATTCTTGTGATAGGCCCTGTTCCCGGTCAGAAATATAGTGAAATCGTCTTTCCCATTCTTTCCCCCGATCCTGCTACGAAGAAAGACGTTCATTTCTTAAAATATCCCATATATGTAGGGGGAAACCGAGGAAGGGGACAGATCTATCCTGATGGTAGTAAGAGTAACAATACGGTCTATAATGCTACGTCAACAGGTATAGTAAGAAAAATACTACGTAAAGAAAAAGGGGGATATGAAATATCCATAGTCGATACATCGGATGGACGCCAAGTGATTGATATTATACCTCCCGGGCCAGAACTTCTTGTTTCAGAAGGGGAATCGATCAAGCTTGATCAACCATTAACAAGCAATCCTAATGTGGGAGGGTTTGGTCAGGGGGATGCAGAAATAGTGCTTCAGGATCCATTACGCGTCCAAGGCCTTTTATTCTTCTTCGCATCTGTTATTTTGGCACAAGTTTTTTTGGTTCTCAAAAAGAAACAGTTTGAAAAGGTTCAATTGTACGAAATGAATTTCTAGGGCCCGGGATTTCTTACCATCAAATTGGTAAAAAGCCGCGATTTATTGGCGATTGCTAGAATTATCTATGATCTATTTTGGAAATCCTTTTTTTGTTTAAACTGTTTTTCGTTTGCGAGGTGTCTGGAATTCCTTATTTCTATCTCATGCAAAAGAAGAGAATTCAAGGCAAAGGGGGGAACAATAAAAGGATTTCTTCCTTTTAGGAGGGATTGCTGGTCTTCTTAATCCTCTATTGGGCACAAGAAAAAGGCTTTTTTGCCTTTTTCTTGTGTCGATTCTTCTTGTATCGAAATAAGAATCATTTTTCTTCCTATTCGTCAAAGATTACTATTTCTTCTTTTCTTTATTCGGGTCTGTCTCTTGGACCTCTTTTGCTGAGGTTCAGGCGAGGTAGTGGACAAACAGAGGGAAAGAAAATATGGCGGGGGACAAATTTCTTGTGAGCAAATAGAATTGCTTGACTTGTTCAATTAAGTTCAACTTCGAACTTACAGAATTTTTGCAAAAAAAAACGTATACTCTTCCATTGAAGGGTGGTTTTTCTTTTTAGGCTAGTTGAGTAGTTTTGATTAAGGTTTTATTAGTTTATTACTCTAAACTAAATCAATGATTTGCAGGATACTTCTTCCGTGGAATAAAATATTGAATCCTCGAT